TCCACAATTCGAACAATTAGGAATTCGACTCAAATCAAAAAAGGCACGGCTAAACCACTTGATTCAAGAACAATTACCAATTACTAAAATTCCGTTTTGATTGAACAGTAGCGAAGCTTCCTTCATTTTATTTTGCTTAGACAATAACTAAAAATCCTAAAGGGGTTGAGAGTAATGATTTTGATATATTCATAAAAATATATTTATCTATTCTCTGTATATTAAAATACTACATTACATACAGTATATATAAATATCATATCTGTGATTATAATATATAAATAAAAAAAAAAAAAATAAAATAGAATAATTATTCTATACTCTACTCTAAATAATTTAAATAATTGAATCGAGACATTTTTTCAATGCAATTTTGAACGAAACTTTCAGATAAACAAATGGTATTCAATCATTCATATAATAAATAAACATATCTACATCAACCCACACACGACCCTATATTGATTTAATTCAATTAGAAGGGTATCAAAAAATAGGTAACCTCTTCTTTTTTTTTTTTGTTTGTTCAATAAGGTCATGAAAAATTTCTACTTAATTTATCTTTTATTTTACATAGAATGGATTTGCCTGGACCAATACATGATTTTCTTTTAGTTTTTTTGGGATTGGGTCTTATAGTGGGAAGTCTAGGAGTGGTATTACTTACCAATCCAATTTTTTCTGCCTTTTCGTTGGGATTGGTTCTTGTTTGTACATCCTTATTCCATATTCCATCGAACTCCCATTTTGTAGCTGCTGCACAGCTCCTTATTTATGTGGGAGCAATAAATGTATTAATTGTATTTGCCGTGATGTTTATGAATGGTTCAGAATATTACAAAGATTTCTATCTTTGGACTGTTGGAGATGGAGTCACTTCACTGGTTTGTACAAGTATTTTTTTTTCATTAATTACTACTATCCCAGATACGTCATGGTACGGTATTATTTGGACTACAAGGTCAAACCAGATTATAGAGCAGGACTTGATAAATAATGGTCAACAAATTGGGATTCATTTATCAACAGATTTTTTTCTTCCATTTGAACTTATTTCGATAATTCTTTTAGTTGCCTTGATCGGTGCAATTGCTATGGCTCGTCAGTACTAAATATTTCGAAATTTAATAATATAAAATTATATTAATTAAATTTAAAATTAATATAGACTTGTTCTTTTCTTCAAAATATTTTTTTTATTGTTCATGTATAAATATATAAAGATAAAGTATAAAAAAAATGAAAAAAAAAAGTAATTTTTCTATATTTATATCTATTTTCTATTACCAATACCTTTTTGCGTACTTTTTGAATTCTATTTTAGTCAATTGAATCGGTTAAATTGTTGTTCATATTGAAATGAATCGAGATTGATGAGGAGTTGTTCAATGATGCTCGAACATGTACTTGTTTTGAGTGCCTATTTATTATGCATCGGTATCTATGGATTGATTACAAGTCGAAATATGGTTCGAGCGCTTATGTGTCTTGAGCTTATACTGAATGCAGTTAATATAAATTTCGTAACATTTTCGGATTTATTTGATAGTCGCCAATTAAAAGGAGACATTTTCTCGATTTTTGTTATAGCAATTGCAGCTGCTGAAGCAGCTATTGGATTAGCTATTGTTTCATCAATTCATCGTAACAGAAAATCAACTCGTATCAATCAATCGACTTTGTTGAATAAATAGGGTTTATAAAAAAAAAAATATAGAGTATCTGCCAATAAAAAAATGAGTATGTGCAGCATATAGTGCTATTTGATAAAATGTAATAAATCAAAGTATCTTGGCCTTCTTTCATGAGCAGATCCAGAAGTAGATTGATTCTGGTAAATCTACTAAATCATTGATTCATCTGGTGTCTACAATATATAATTCATTTACTACTTTACTAGATCGAAATTTTATGATGTTAAAAAAAAATTATAGATCCAATGTCACATTCAGTAAAGATTTATGATACATGTATAGGGTGTACTCAATGTGTACGAGCTTGCCCCACAGATGTATTAGAGATGATACCCTGGGACGGGTGTAAAGCTAAACAAATTGCTTCTGCTCCAAGAACAGAAGACTGTGTAGGTTGTAAAAGGTGTGAATCCGCTTGCCCAACCGATTTTTTGAGTGTCCGGGTTTATTTATGGCACGAGACAACTCGTAGCATGGGTCTAGGTTATTGATACGTTCGAGAAAATTCCACTTGAATCCATCATTTTTTATCTTTACCGACAAAACCCGTACTCGAGAAAAGAAAAAATTATTAGTTTTATTATTATATATATTTCTTTTCTCGAGTACGGGTTTTCGGGTCAAAGTCAAAGTAAGTGTATCTTGTTTTTACCACGAATGATTTTCCTTGGTTAACTATAATTGTTGTTTTGCCGATATTCGCGGGTACTTTCATTTTCTTTTTCCCTCATAGAGGAAATAAGGTTATTAGGTGGTATACTATTTGTATATGCCTATTAGAACTACTTCTAATGGCCTATGTATTCTGTTATCATTTCCAATTGGATGATCCATTAATCCAATTGGAGCAAGATTATAAATGGATCAATTTTTTTGATTTTCATTGGAGACTGGGAATTGATGGGCTTTCCATAGGACCCATTTTACTCACGGGATTCATCACGACTTTAGCTACTTTAGCAGCTTGGCCAGTTACTCGAGATTCAAAATTGTTCCATTTCCTTATGTTAGCAATGTACAGCGGCCAAATAGGATTATTTTCTTCTCGAGATCTTTTACTTTTTTTTATCATGTGGGAATTAGAATTAATTCCTGTCTACCTACTTTTATCCATGTGGGGAGGGAAGAAACGTTTGTACTCAGCTACAAAGTTTATTTTGTACACCGCGGGGGGTTCCATTTTTCTCTTAATGGGAGTTCTAGGTATGGGTTTATATGGTTCCAATGAACCAACATTAAATTTTGAAACATCAGCCAATCAGCCGTATCCTGTGGCATTGGAAATACTATTCTATTTTGGATTTCTTATTGCTTATGCTATCAAATTACCGATTATACCTCTACATACATGGTTACCAGATACCCATGGGGAAGCCCATTACAGTACATGTATGCTTTTAGCTGGAATCTTATTAAAAATGGGAGCATATGGATTGGTTCGTATCAATATGGAATTATTACCCCATGCTCATTCTATATTTTCTCCCTGGTTGATGATAGTAGGTGCAATTCAAATAATCTATGCAGCTTCAGCATCTCCGGGTCAGCGTAATTTAAAAAAGAGAATTGCCTATTCCTCTGTATCTCATATGGGTTTCATAATTATAGGAATTAGTTCCATAACTGATACAGGACTCAACGGGGCCCTTTTACAAATGATCTCTCATGGATTTATCGGTGCTGCACTTTTTTTCTTGGCAGGAACGAGTTACGATAGAACACGTCTTGTTTATCTCGATGAAATGGGGGGAATAACTATCCCAATGCCAAAAATATTTACAATGTTCAGTAGCTTTTCGCTGGCTTCTCTTGCATTGCCTGGAATGAGTGGTTTTGTTGCAGAATTTGTAGTATTTTTTGGATTAATTATGAGTCAAAAATTTCTTTTAATGCCAAAAATACTAATAACTTTTGTAACGGCAATTGGAATGATATTAACTCCTATTTATTCATTATCTATGTTACGTCAGATGTTCTACGGATATAAGCAATTTAATTCTCAAAATTCTCATTTTTTAGATTCTGGGCCGCGCGAACTATTTCTTTCAATCTGTATTTTTCTACCCGTAATAGGTATTGGTATTTATCCGGATTTCGTTCTCTCACTATCAATTGACAAGGTAGAAACTATTATATCTAATTATTTTTATAGATAGTTAGTTTTTATTTTATAATAAAAAAGTTAAAAAAAAGTTCAAAAAATGAATTTACTTTAACTTAAAACTTAATAAAATAAACTTTAATTGTAATCAAATATTTTTGTAGTTTTTGAAAATCATTTGAATCAAGTCAAATGATTTTCAAAAACTCGTACAAACTTTAGTTATCTATGCTTATGCTATTCCTATTATGTATTTGATATTCTATTCGTAACTGCTTTTTTTTTTTCAATTAAATGTTAATGCGAATGAACCATAACTATGCAGCCCTATTCCTAATAGATTGACTCCAAAATAGCATATCCAAATTATAAAAAATCCTATAGAAGCCACAATTGCAGAATTTGAGCCTTGCAAATTTTCATTTGTTCTAGTATGTAAATAAATTGCGAATATTGTCCAAGTAATAAATGCCCAAGTTTCTTTTGGGTCCCAATTCCAGTAGGATCCCCACGCTTCATTAGCCCATACTGCTCCCGAAAGAATACCTATGGTTAAAAATAGAAAACCGAGACTAATGACACGGGAACTCCAACAATCCAATTGCTGAATTAATTGATGCCTGTGATAATTTCTAAACGAAATAAAACAATTGTTTTGTAAAACATGGCTTATTTCATTCACGTATTGAATTTTTCCAAATGAAAATGACCTAAAATGGTTGTTTTTACATTTTAAATTTTTTTTTTTATTTTTTCGAAATGTAATGGCTAGAAGAGCTACTGATAATAATGATCCGCAGAGAAGAGATGCATAGCTCAATACCATCATACTTACGTGCATCATTAACCACTGTGATTGTAGAGCAGGTACTAATATTGTGGATTGATGCATTTCAGTTAAAAGACCTGAGGTGGCAAATCCTTGAGTCAAAATAGCACTGGGTGCAGTTATTGCACTTAGAAGATTTTTTTGTTTTCTAAAAAAAGGAAGCATATGAATAATGGATAAACTCCATGAAAGGAACATTAATGATTCATATAAATTACTTAAGGGTAAATGCCCCGAATAAATCCAACGAATAACTAATAATCCTGTTATACATAAAAAAGCGGCTACCATTCCTTTTTCCGACGAATCATATAATCCTACGATTTCGTGGACTAATAAGTTAATCAAATAAATCGTCAGTACGATTGAAACAATCGACAAGGAAATGTGAGTTAATATATGTTCTAAAGTAAAAAATATCATAAAAATCCTAAAAAGGATATCCTCCAAGAATGGAATGGAGATCTGAAATTATATTCTATCCATTATAGGAATTATTATAGTATTTATTTGACTAGTATTTATTTTTTAGAAATATGCCGCTACTCGGACTCGAACCGAGATGCTCTAGCACTGCTTCCTAAGAGCAGCGTGTCTACCGATTTCACCATAGCGGCTTGCTCGAAATCATAATAGCCCATTCATTTTTAATCGTCGAGATTGGAGGAGTCAATTCAATGCAATATTTATTTTGCCGAAAGATTCAAAATATCCTTTAAATTACTATTTAAACGTTCAATAATCATTACCTTACTTAATTGTAGTGTGAGGTGGGGCTATTGTTGTTAGTTTTAAAACCGCACTGAATGGTTTTTTGTGTGGTTTAAGTTCTTGTAAAATTTGAAAATTGTAAGGAGGTTTAAAATGTTTGTTGGATAGGTTGAAAACTGGATTAACTATAAATTGCCAATTGCTAGGATTAAAATTGTACCCATAATTCGTGGTACTATTTATCAAACTAATTAAGTATTAGTCAAACCAATTAGTAGGCTGTAGATATACCAGTGAAAATTTGTCTTCAATATTTCTAAAACGATTTTTCATTATGGAATGCATATTGTGCTTTATGGATAGGTATCTTAATGTATTCTATAGTTAAAGTTAAGTTAAAAAATAGAATATATATTCGGCATCCAGAACCCAATAAGCCTTTTAAAATTAAAAGAAAAATATCATTTTTGTGAAAAGTGAATCGATGGGGAAAATAACAATCCCCATCCCACAAAAACCCACTAACGAGAAAGAGAAAACTTTGTAAAGAGAAAAATGATATATTGTGCCTAATTTTTCGAGCCTTTGTCTAGTAGACACAAAAATGTTATCCTACAACATACGACAATAGAAAATTGCATCTCATTAAGTTTACCATATTAATGGTAATTTCTTATCTTATAAATTATCGAATTCGTTGGTTCATATCGATTAAGATTATTCCAAGACTTTTCCAAGTCTTTATTATATAATATATTACTTGTTTGTTGTACAAAAAAGCTTTTAGAATTCCCGGTCGAAAGGGATTTTGCTAAAGAAAAAGCTTTTATTCCTGCCCAATACACTTGATTTTTCCAAAAATTTTTACGAATATGCTTTTTGGACATAGAAATACGCTTTTTTTGAATCGCCATTCAAAAATGCAGAGGTTATTCATTTTATAGTTAAATGTGGAAGACATTTATTGTTCAAAAAAATATATAATTTTTTTATTACTCAAATTTACATACAATATTTTGAAGAAAGAATTATTTATACTGACTAGTATTATATATATAACTATATTCGAATGAAGATATTTATATATATACATGTCATGGCTATAGAAATCGAGTTGCTTTCCATTGGTAAAAAAGAATCAAAAAGAGTTTCAATTGTCTATTTTTGCCATGTTGCATTTCATCTAATTTCAAAAAAGAAATCAAAAAGTTTAAGAACCCTTACCTAATTTAAGAAAACTAGACTGTAAAACTCTTTCTATTAATTGTAATTGATCGAGGATCAAGAAAGTATATCTAATCTAATTAAAATTAGAAAAAATGAGTATCCATTAGTAAAAAATTTATTAAACGATATGTTATTTGAACCAGAAATTTTTATTATTATTTCAGCTCTGTGCAAACTGAAGTGATGAGTAACAAATCGACGAACATCAATAAAATTAATCACAAGTATAAGTTTAAGTTGCTTTATTGAAACAAATATAAGCAACTCACTCAGTTTCCCAACGGACTAGTTCACAACCGATTAATGATTCTGAATTCTAAATTCCGACTCAATTAACGAAAAAAATAATCTCCTTGTTTTTTTGTTTATCGGGTTGAGTTATTGGTGGATCATAGGATACTCGGAATCAAGTACTTTTTTTTCATAATTTTTGGACTTGTTTTATGTATATAAACTAAATTATTGTAATAATGAAATGATTGAAAATATTATATTCTCTATGTTCATATATCTTAATCTTTAATTAAAAAAAAAAGAATAACTTTATCAGACTTAATCGTTTTTATTTGACTATTTGGAAATCATCAGAATTCTTAATTCTATTTCTATATTAATTCTATTTCTATTAAAGTCTTTTCATATCTTTATTTTTTTTTGCTCCGTTCTAAATATAAAAGAGTTGGTGAATCGGAAACAATTTAACAATAAAAAAAGGTTTATTTTTTATGGAATATACGTATCAATATGCGTGGATCATACCTTTCGTCCCCCTTCCGGTTCCTATAGCAATAGGGGTAGGCCTTTTTCTTTTCCCGGCGGCAACAAAAAATATTCGTCGTATATGGGCTTTTCTTAGTGTTTTATTACTAAGTATCGTTATGATTTTTTCCGCCAATCTGTCTATTCAGCAAATAAATGGCAGTCCATCCTACCAATATGTATGGTCTTGGACCTTAAATAATGATTTTTCTTTAGATTTAGGCCACTTAATAGATCCGCTTACTTCCATTATGTTAATATTAATAACTACTGTTGGAATAATGGTTCTTATTTATAGTGACAATTATATGTCTCATGATCAAGGCTATTTGACATTTTTTGCTTATATTAGTTTTTTTAACGCTTCGATGCTGGGATTAGTTACTAGTTCAAATTTGATACAAATTTATATTTTTTGGGAATTAGTTGGAATGTGTTCGTATCTATTAATAGGTTTTTGGTTCACACGACCCCTTGCCGCAACTGCTTGTCAAAAAGCGTTTGTAACTAATCGTGTAGGGGATTTTTTTTTATTTTTAGGAATCTTAGGTCTTTATTGGATAACGGGGAGTTTTGAATTTCGGGATTTATTTGAAATAGCCAATAATTTGATTGATAATAATGGGGACAATTCTTTATTTCTTACTTTGTGTGCTTCCCTATTATTTGTAGGTTCGGTTGCCAAGTCTGCGCAATTCCCTCTTCATGTATGGTTACCTGATGCTATGGAAGGCCCTACTCCTATTTCGGCTCTTATACATGCTGCTACTATGGTAGCAGCAGGAATTTTTCTTGTAGCTCGACTTTTTCCTCTTTTTACAGTCATACCTTACATACTGAATATAATTTCTTTGGTAGGTATAATAACAATACTATTAGGAGCTACTTTAGCTCTTGCTCAAAGAGACATTAAAAGAAGTCTAGCCTATTCTACAATGTCGCAATTGGGCTATATTATGTTAGCTTTAGGTATGGGATCTTATCGAACTGCTTTATTTCATTTGATCACTCATGCCTATTCGAAAGCATTATTGTTTTTAGGATCTGGCTCCATTATTCATTCAATGGAAACTATTGTTGGGTATTCCCCAGATAAAAGCCAGAATATGGTTCTTATGGGTGGTTTAAAAAAATATGTCCCAATTACAAAAATTTCATTTTTTTTAGGCACGCTTTCTCTTTGTGGTATTCCACCTCTTGCTTGTTTTTGGTCCAAAGATGAAATTCTTAATGATAGTTGGTTGTATTCACCCATTTTTGCAATAATAGCTTGTTTCACAGCAGGATTAACTGCATTTTATATGTTTCGGATGTATTTACTTACTTTTGAAGGTCATTTAAATAGTAATTGTAAAAATTACAGCGGCAAAAAAAATAATGTGTTCCATTCAATATCTATCTGGGGAAAAAAAGGAAAAAAAGTAAAAAAAAATAATTTGATTTTATCAACAATGAATCATAATCAAAGAATTTCTGTTTTTTCGAAAAAAGTATATCCTATTGTTGGTAATGTAGAAACCAATATGGTGGGGCCTCTTATTACTATAAAAAAATTTTCCAATAAAAAAATTTCCACATATCCTTATGAATCGGACAATACTATGTTATTACCACTTCTTATATTGGTCTTAGTTACTTTGTTCGTTGGATCCATAGGAATTCCTTTTGGTCAAGGAATAATTCATTTAGATATATTATCCAGATGGTTAACTCCATCAATAAACTTTTTACATTCAAATTATGATTTTGATTGGGATGAATTTGTGATAAATGCTATTTTTTCAGTCAGTATAGCATATTTCGGAATATTTATAGCGTTTCTTTTCTATGGGCCTGCTTATTCCAATTTTAATAATTTGAACTTCATAAATTTATCTGTTCAAATGGGTCCTAGGAGAATTATTTGGGACAAAATACTAAATTTTATATATAATTGGTCATATAATCGTGGTTACATAGACGCTATTTATACAAAAACCTTAACTACAGGTATAAGAGGGCTGGCAGAACTAAGTTATTTTTTTGATAAACAAGTAATTGATGGAATTACGAATGCTGTTGCTATTCTAAATTTATTTGTAGCAGAAATTATCAAATATGTAGGCGGAGGACGAATCTCTTCTTATCTCTTCTTTTACTTATTTTATGTATTTATTTTTATAGTAATTTACTGTATTTTTAATTTTTAATTTACAATTAAATCAAAAGTGTTTTTTATTTTTTCTTCAAATTCTCGGTAATCAGTAGTAAGGGCAGTAGGAAGAGCGATATCATGAAGTTTGTTTATCCAAAGAGTTTCGATAGAATCTTCTATCGAGTTTATTAAATACTCGTTCATGTTTGAACCTGAATACAATTCTTTGATTGTTCCACGATGGGGTCCATTCAAAAGAGGATCATATATTTTAGGTAAGCATTCTTGTTCAGTCTCATCATTGCACAATCTAGTTCTTTTTTCGAGTACATCCATAGCAAGAGACCCCTTGTCTAGAGCTTCAATTCGATTGATAAGTTCGTTGATGAGGTTGTTTCGTTTTTGTTCATTGGTATAAAACCAATGATTATACAGTTCTGCTGGGGATAGCTTTTCTGTCGTGCACAAAAGCATCTTCTGTTGTATCATTTCAAAAAACGTTGACAAACTGGGCGGATATGTAAAAGATATTCTTTGTTTTCCAT